TGATATCTCCAGGCTGATTAAAGTAATTTTTAGAAATTGGGTGGGGAAAGGGGAAGCATTCAAAATTGTAGAGTATACAGAAGAAGAAAGAAAAAGAGAAGAAGAAAAAGAGACGAAGGAAAGAACGGAGAAAGAGCGAATACAGATAGCAGAGGCCTGGGATACCATTCCAGTTACACAAGTAATAAGAGGTTGCATGTTACTAACTCAATCGATTTTTAGAAAATATATTGTATTACCTTCATTGCTAATTGCAAAAAATAGTGGACGCATGTTCCTATTTCAATTTCCCGAATGGTTTGAGGATTTACAGGAATGGAATAGAGAGATGCATGTTAAATGTACCTATAATGGTGTTCCATTATCCGAAACAGAATTTCCGAAAAATTGGTTGACAGACGGTATTCAGATAAAAATCTTATTTCCTTTCCGTCTGAAACCTTGGCACAAATCGAAACTACGATCATCTAAGAAAGGTTTAATGAAAAAGAAAAAAGAAAAAGATGTTTTTTGTTTTTTAACAGTTTGGGGAATGGAAACTGAACTTCCTTTTGGGTTGCCCCGAAAACGACCTTCCTTTTTTAAACCCATTTTTAAGGAAATTGAAAAAAAAATTGGAAAATTGAAAAAGAAGTCTTCTCGAGTTCTAATAGTTTTTAAAAGAAAAATAAAATTACTTCGAAAAGTTTTAAAAGAAACAAAAGAATGGGTTATCGAAAGTGTTATTTTTATAAAAAGAATAATAAAAGAACTTTCAAAAATTCTGTTATTTCGATTAACAGGAGGAAAAGTATATGAATCAAGTGAAATTAAAGAAGAAAAAGATTCTATAATAAGCAATCAGCTAATTCACGAATCGTTTAGTGAAATTGCATCTACAAATTGGACAAAGTCTTCATTAACAGAAAAAAAAATCAAGGATTTGACTACTAAAACAAGTACAATTCGAAATCAAATAGAAAGAATTATAAAAGAGCAAAAAAAAGTAACTCCAAGAATAAATAATATTAGTCTTAAAAAAACAAGTTATAATGCTAAAAGATTCGAAAAATGGCAAATATTAAAAAAAAGAAATGCTCGATTAATCTCTAAATTACCTCTTTTTTTGAAATTTTTCATTGAAAGAATCTACACAGATATATTTTTATGTATCATTAATATTTCCAGAATGAATACAGAACTTTTTCTTGAATCAACAAAAAAAATTATTGATAAATCCATTTACAATAATGAAAGAAAACAAGAAAGAATTAATAAAATTAAGAAAAATCTAATTCCATTTATTTCGACTATAAAAAAGTCACTTGATAATATTAGTAATAGTCAAAAAAATTCACCTATTTTTTGTGACTTATCCTACGTGTCACAAGCATATGTATTTTTCAAATTATCACAAATCCAAGTTAGTAACTCGTATAAATTAAGAGCTGTTCTTCAATCTCAAGGAATTCCCCCGCCTGAAATAAAGGATTCTTTTGAAACACAAGGAATGGTTGATTCGAAATTAGGGGATAAGAAACTTCCGAGTTATGAAATGAATCAATGGAAAAAGTGGTTAAGAGGATATTATCAATACAATTTATCTCAGAGCAGATGGTATAGATTAATACCAGAAAAATGGCGCAATACAGTTCATCAGCGTCGTATAGCTAAAAAGGAAAATTTTAGCAAAAGGCATTCATATGAAAAAGACCAATTAATTGATTTAAAAAAACAAAAACAAATTGAAGTATATTCATTATCTAATCAAAAAAGAAAAGAGAATTTGCAAAAATACTATAAATATGATCTTTTATCATATAAATTTCTTAATTATGAAAATAAAACGGAATACTTTTTTTATAGATCTCCGTTTCAAGGACGTAAGAAGCAAGAGATTTCTTATAACATGCATAAAGAAAATATACTGAGGAACATCCCTATCGATAATTATCTAGGAAAGGTCGATATTCTATATATGGAAAAAACGGTCGATAGAAAATATTTTGATTGGAACATTCTCAATTTTGATCTTAAACAAAAAGGCGATATTGAGGCCTGGGTCAGCAATGGGAATCAAAATACTCAAATAATTCCTAAAAAAGATCTTTTTTACCTTATGATTCCAGAAATCAATCCACCAAACTCCGACAAAGTATTTTTTGATTGGATGGGAATGAATGAAAAAATGCTAAAGTGTCACATAGCGAATTTGGAACCTTGGTTCTTCCCAGAATTTGTGTTACTTTATAATGCATATAAAAGGAAACCTTGGTTTATACCAAGCAAATTACTTCTTTCAAATTTTCATAAAAATGAAAATAGTAGTGAAAATAAAAAAATAAATCAAAAGCAAAAAGGAAGTTTTTTGATACCATCGAATAAAAAGCATCGAAATCAAGGAGAAAAAGAACCCACAAGTCCAGGAAATCTTGGATCCGTTCTCTCACAACAAAAAGATAGTGAAGAAAATTATGCAAGATCAGACATGAAAAAGGGGAAAAAGAAAAAACAATACAAAAGCAGCGTGAGAGCAGAACTAGATTTCTTCCTGAAACGTTATTTGCTTTTTCAATTGAGATGGGACGATACTTTGAATGAAAGACTGATCAATAATGTCAAGGTATATTGTCTCCTGCTTAGACTGATAGATCCAACCCAAATTACTATACCCTTGATTCAAAATGGAGAAATGAGTTTGGATATAATGCTGATTGAGAAGAATTTAACTCTTAGCCAATTGATGAAAAAGGGAATATTGATTATAGAACCCATTCGTCTATTTGGAAAAAACGATGCACAATTTATTATGTATCAAACCATAGGTATTTCGTTGGTTCATAAGAGTAAGCACCAAACTAATCAAAAATACCAAGAACAAAGATATGTTTCTAAGAAGAATTTTGATGAAACTATTTCATCACACCAAAGAATAACTGAAAATAGAAACAAAAATCATTTGGATTTGCTTGTTCCTGAAAAGATTTTATCGTTTAGACATCGTAGAAAGTTGAGAATTCGAAGTTGTTTTAATTCAAAGAATAGAAATGTTGAAGATAGAAATCCAGTATTTTGGAATGCAAAGGACGTAAAAGACAGCATTTCGCATGACAGTAACCATTTTGATAGAGAGAAAAATCAATTAATGAAATTAAAGCTCTTTCTTTGGCCTAATTATCGATTAGAGGATTTAGCTTGTATGAATCGTTATTGGTTTGATACCAATAACGGCAGTCGTTTCAGTATGTTAAGAATACATCTGTATCCACGATTGAAATTTTGACATTTCGTGAATAATACACTTTTTCTATATATTCTATACCCTATATATATAATAGGGTATATCAAAGCAAACAAATACATAGATCACATGTCTTGTCTCATATTTCATTCTAATATCCAATAGGAAATGAATAATGTCTCGATTCGATCTCGAAATGAATCAACAGAACCTTCTTTGTTTTAGGTCTAAATTCTTCGATGCGAAAATGTACCAATCCTTTTCTATCCCTATCTAAATCCAATTAGAAATTGGATTAATTGATTTGAATTCCGAAAATTAGGAGTTCATAAAGAAATTTGGATTAGATTATTGTATATACCAGATTCCAATTAATGGCATTATTATTACTGATCAATAAAATCCATATCTGTAAAAAGGGAAAGGGGATTTTTTTATGGAAACAAATTCATTCATTTCGGTTATTTCTCAAAAAGAAAACGAAAAAAACAGAGGGTCTGTTGAATTTCAAGTATTCAGTTTTACCACTAAGATAAGAAGACTTACTTCACATTTGGAATTGCACAAAAAAGACTCTTCATCCCAGAGAGGTTTGCGGAAAATTTTGGGAAAACGCCAACGACTGCTGGCCTATTTGTTAAAAAAAAATAGAAGACGCTATAAAGAATTAATTAGTGAGTTAAATATTCGAGAGATAAAAACTCGTTAATTTCAAGCGTGATACCATTTGAGCTTAGTCGTTTAAATTTTGATGAACTTCTTTTTACTTTCAGCAATGCATGGAAGAACGACTCGGGAAAAAACTTATGATTGCACCAACTACAAGAAAAGACCTCATGATAGTCAATATGGGCCCTCACCACCCATCAATGCATGGTGTTCTTCGACTTATTGTTACTCTCGATGGTGAAAATGTTATTGATTGTGAACCAATACTGGGTTATTTACATAGAGGGATGGAGAAAATTGCGGAAAATCGAACAATTATACAATATTTGCCTTATGTAACGCGTTGGGATTATTTAGCTACTATGTTCACAGAAGCAATAACCGTAAATGGACCCGAACAGCTAGGCAATATTCAAGTACCTAAAAGGGCTAGCTATATCAGAGCTATTATGTTGGAGTTAAGTCGTATCGCTTCTCATTTGTTATGGCTTGGCCCGTTTATGGCAGATATTGGGGCACAGACCCCTTTCTTCTATATTTTTCGAGAACGAGAGTTAATATATGACTTGTTCGAAGCTGCTACCGGTATGCGCATGATGCATAATTATTTTCGTATCGGAGGAGTAGCTGCTGATCTACCTCATGGCTGGATAGATAAATGTTTGGATTTTTGCGATTATTTTTTAACCGGGGTTGCTGAATATCAAAAGCTTATTACGCGGAATCCTATTTTTTTAGAACGAGTTGAAGGCGTAGGCATTATTGGCGCAGAAGAAGCACTAAATTGGGGTTTATCGGGCCCAATGCTACGAGCTTCCGGAATACAGTGGGATCTTCGTAAAATTGATCGTTATGAGTCTTACGACGAATTTGATTGGGAGATTCAATGGCAAAAAGAAGGGGATTCATTAGCTCGGTATTTAGTACGAATCAGTGAAATGACAGAATCCATAAAAATTATCCAACAGGCTCTGGAAGGAATTCCAGGGGGACCCTATGAGAATTTAGAAATTCGACGCTTTGGTAGAATAAAAGACCCTGAATGGAATGATTTTGACTATCGATTTATTAGTAAAAAACCTTCTCCAACTTTTGAATTGTCTAAGCAAGA